TCAAAATATCTTTTACATATCCATCCAGTTTGTTAACTTTTTTGGAAATGATACAAAGAAAGATATCTTGGTCTACAATAGAAAAATTTTCTTCTACTGAACTATATAATTATTGGATTTATATGAATGAACAAAAAAAGAACAAACAAAGCGACGAGTTTATAGATAGAATTAAGGCTTTAGACAAAAAATCCCTTTTTATTATGAATATACTCAAAAAAAGGACTCGATTATGTAATTGTAATAATGAGACCAAAAAAAAAGAATACTTGTCTAAGATATATGATCCTTTCATGAACGGATCCTATCGTGGAACAAGCAAAAAACCATATTCACCTTCAATCATAAACGCAATTTTTATAGAAAATTCCATGGAAACAGTTTGGATAAATAAAATTCATGGTATTCTTCTCACCGATTCCCGAGAATTTGAACAAAAACAGGATAATCCATTTGATCCAAAATTATTATCAATAAAAATGGCCCATTTTTTGACCTTTATTGGTCAATTTACTAAAGAATCATCATTGAATTTCAATTTGAAGGGGCTTCCTTTATTTCCAGAACAAGAAAAGGGAGATTCTGAAGATAGAGCAAAATTTTTAAAATTTTTAGTTAATTCGGTTATAACTGATCCCAAAGATCAAAACGTAATTAGAAAAAAGTCTATGGGAGTAAAAACAATCAGTAAAAAAGTCCCCCAATGGTCATACAAATTAATCGACGAGTTGGACCAACAGGAGGGGGAAAATGAAGAGGATATGGGGGCAGAAGATCCTGGAATTCGATCAAGAAAAGCCAAACGTGTAGTTATTTTTACTGATGAACATCAGAATAGCAATACTCATGATACTAATACCAAAGATACTAATGATCCTGATCAAGTAGACGAGGTAGCTTTGATGCGTTATTCGCAACAATCGGACTTTCGTCGAGAGATAATCAAGGGTTCCATGCGTACTCAAAGGCGTAAAACTGTTATTTGGGAACTGTTTCAAGCAAATACACATTCTCCTCTTTTTTTGGACAGAATAACTAAACTCTCCTTTTTTTCTTTTGAGATTTCTAAACGGATTAAATTCATTTTTAGAAACGAAATGCGTAAAAATTCAAAATTTTTGAATTATACCGAGGAAGAAAAAAAAGAAGTGGAGAAAAATGAGGAGGACAAAAGACAAGAGAAAGTACGGATAGAAATAGCAGAAGCTTGGGATACCATTTTATTTGCTCAAGTAATACGAGGCTACATGTTAGTAACCCAATCCATTCTTAGAAAACATATTATATTACCTTCATTGATAATAGCTAAAAATATCGGTCGTATGTTATTATTTCAATTTCCCGAGTGGTCCGAGGATTTAAAGGAATGGAATAGAGAGATGCATGTTAAATGTACCTATAATGGTGTTCAATTATCAGAAACCGAATTTCCAAAAAACTGGTTAACAGATGGTATTCAAATAAAGATCCTATTTCCTTTCTGTTTGAAACCATGGCACGAATCTAAATTTCGATCCCCTCATAGAGATACAATGACAAAGAAAAGACAAAAAGATAGTTTTTGCTTTTTAACAGTTTGGGGAATGGAAGCGGAACTTCCTTTTGGTTCTCCTCGAAACCGACCTTCCTTTTTTGAACCTATTTTTAAAATAATCGAAAAAAAAATTAGAAAATTGAAAAAAAAGTGTTTTCTAGTTCTAAGAGTTTTAAAAGAAAAAACAAAATTTTTTCTAAAGATCTTAAAAAAAACAAAAAAATGGGTTATCAAAAATATTTTATTTCTAAAAAGAATAATAAAAAACCTTTCAAAAGTAAATAAAATTTTATTATTTGGGTTGAAAGAGATATATGAATCAAGTCAAACTAAAAAGGAAAAAGATTCCATAATCAATAATCGGATTATTCATAAATCATCCATTCAAAATGGATTTATGGATTGGACAGAGTATTCACTGTCAGAAACGAAAATGCAGGATCTGACTGATAGAACAAACACAATCACAAATCAAATCGAAATAATTACAAAAGACAAGAAAAATGAATTTCTAACACCGGATATAAAAATGAGTCCTAACAAAAAAAGTTATAATACTAAAAGAAGACGGGAATCATCAAAAAATATATGGAAGATATTAAAAAGAAGAAATGCTCGATTAATTCTCAAATTACATTATTGTATAAAATATTTTAGTGAAAAGATATGCAGAGATATTTTTTTATATATCATAAAAAATCCCAGTCTCAATACACCATTTTTTTTTGAATCAACAAAAAAAATTATTGATAAATACATTTACAATAATGAAGCAAATCGAGAAAGAATTAATAAAACAAACCAAACTACAATTCATTTTATTTCAACTCTAAAAGAGTCACTTTATAATATTAGTACTAGCAACAAGAATTCACATATTTTTTGTAACTTATCCTCCCTGTCACAAACATATGTATTTTATAAATTATCACAAATCCAAGTTAATAACTTGGATAAGTTAAGATATGTCCTTCAATATCATAGAACATCCCTTTTTCTTAAAAATGAAATAAAGGATTATTTTGGAATACAAGGAATATTTCATTCCGATTCTAAATTAAGACATAAAAAACTTTGTAAGTCTAAAACGAAGCAATTGAAAAACTGGTTGTTAAGGGGTCATTATCAATATGATTTATCTCCAATTAGATGGTCTCAATTAGTAACACAAAAATGGAAAAATAGAGTCAATCAACATTGTACCGTTCAAAATCAAAATTTAAACAAACAGGATTTATATGAGAAAGTCCAATTAATTCATTACAAAAAACAAACTGATTATGAAAAAATTTCGTTGTCAAATCAAAAAGAAAATTTTAAAAAACACTACAGGTATGATTTTTTATTATATAAATCTATCAATTACGAAGATAGAAACGGCTCATATATTTATCGATCGCCATTACAAGTAAAAAGGGAGAAAGAAGGGGTTTATGATAATTACAACATACATAAACAAAAATTACTCGATCTGTTAGGTCCTATCAATAATTATTTAGAAGAAGATGGTATTGGGGATATGGCGAGAAATTTGAATAGAAAATATTTTGATTGTCGCATTCTCGACCCTTGCCTAAAAAAAAAATCCAAAATTGGGGCCTGGATCGATATTGATGCCAGTACCAACAACAATAAAAATATTCAAAGTGAAACTCATAATTACCAAATAATTGATAAAATTGATAAGAATAAGAAGGGTCTTTTTTATATCAAAATTCATCAAGAAATTGACCCATCCGATTCAAAAAAAAGCTTTTTGTTTGATTGGATGGGAATGAATGAAGAAATACTAAATCGTCCAAGATCGAATATAGGACTTTGGTTCTTCCCAGAATTTGTCCTACCTTACAATAAATATAAGATTAAACCGTGGGTTCTGCCAATCAAATTACTTCTTTTCAATTTTAATGAAGATGAAAATGTTAGGGAAAATAAAAACATCAATGGAAAACAAAAAAAAAAGATTTTTAGATCATCGAATGAAAAAAAATATTTTGAATTAGAAAATAAAAATCAAGAAGAAAAAGAGTCGACCGACCAAGGGAATCTTGGATCAGATGTACAAAACCAAGAGAATCTTGAATCCATTCTTTCAAACCAACAAAAAAATATTGATGAAGAAGATTATGCGAAATCAAACATGAAAAAACGTAGAAAAAAAAAGCAATACAAGAGTAATACAGAAGCAGAACTTGATTTATTCCTGAAAAGGTATTTGATTTTTCAATTGAGATGGAATGATCCTTTGAATCACAAAATGATCAATAATATCAAGATATATTGTCTCCTACTTAGACTGATAAATCCAAAAGAAATTGCTCTATCCTCTATTCAAAGAGGAGAAATGAGTTTGGATATAATGCTGACTCAGAAAGACTTAACTCTTACAGAATTGATCAAAAAGGGAATATTGATTATCGAACCGGTTCGTCTGTTTGTAAAAAATGATAGAAAGTTTATTATGTATAAAACCATAAGTATTTCATTGGTTCATAAGAGTAAGCCCAAAACTAATCAAAGATACCAAGAAAAAAGACATGTTGCTAAAAAAATGAAAAAATCTATTGAAAAACATCCAAAAATACTTCGAAATAAAAACGAAAATGATTATGATTTATTTGTTCCTGAAACTATTTCATCACCTAGACGTCGTAGAGAATTTAGAAGTCTAATTTATTTCAATTCAAGAAATAGAACTAATGTGAATAGAAATACAACAGTTTGCAATAGGAGCAACGTAAAAAACTGTGGTCACTTTTTGGATGAAAAGGAACATTTTGATAGAAATAAATTCATTAAATTAGAGTTATTTCTTTGGCCCAATTATCGATTAGAAGATTTAACTTGTGTAAACCGCTATTGCTTTGATACCAATAATGGCAGTCGTTTCAGTATGTTACGGATACATATGTATCCACAAGTAAAAATTCGTTAACAGTACACTTTTTCTATCTATCTTTACTATTGGTATATTATATAAAAAAGAAAAAGACGCACACATGCACTGTCTTACATTCCATTCTGATACATGATAATCATTTTTATAAAATAAATTAGATCTAAAAAAAATTCTGTTGATTCGTTTTTAGATCTAATTTATTCTCGTTTGTGAGTACAATAATGTAACATCCTTTTCTATTTTTATTCAAATTTAATTCAAATTACATTGAGTCGTTTTATTTGATAAAACCGGGTTATGGGTCCATAGCAGAATTCTGATCATTGTGAAAACCGGACAAACTAATTGGCATTATTAATGATTGATCAAATTCAGATTTGTTTAAAAAAAAAAAGAAAAAGGGGCGGAAGGAGAAAAAGAATTCTTGTTATGGTAAAAAATTTATTTAGCTCAGTTATTTCGAAAAAAGAAAAAGAAGAAAACAGGGGATCGGTTGAATTTCAAGTATTCGGTTTTACCGATAAGATACGGAGACTTACTTCACATTTGGAATTACACAAAAAAGACTATTTATCTCAGAGAAGTCTACTGAAAATTTTGGGAAAACGTCAACGGCTGATGGCTTATTTGTCAAAAAAAAATCGAGTACGGTATAAAGAATTAATTGGTCAGTTAAATATTCGGGAGCCAAAAACTCGTTAATTTTAAGAGTCATTTTGGATTATTTGATTTATTAAATCTTACATTTTGATGAGCTTCTCTTTTTTCATTAATTCATGGAAGGAGGAATCCGGGAAAAGCCTATGATTGTACCAGCTAAAAAAGAAACTCATGATAGTCTTTTTGGGATCGGGTTTTATATTCGGGAATCTCGGAAGAGTCTCAGTTTAGAATTCATTTTAGTCTTCCTTTTCATGGAGATTCGTTCTTCTTTGTCTAGCCTTAATTATATTGGAGATGGGGTTACTTCGCTCGTTTTTACAAGTATCTTTTTGTTTCACTAATTACTACTTTTCTAGATACATCCTGGTATAGGATTATTTGTATTACAAAATCAAACCGGGTTATAAAGAAAGATTTTATAAGTAATAAGCAATAAATTGGGTTTTACTTATTAACAGATTTTTTCTTCCATTCGAACTCATTTCTATCATTTTTTTAGTTGTTTGAACTTTAAGAGATGATGCAATTGCTGTGGCTTGTCAGTAATAAATCTTTAGAACCCGCAATCCAAATCAGACTCTCTTCTGTATTATTACACCGATTCCTTCAATTTGAAGAGTCTTTGTGTATAATAAATAAAATAAAAATGTTTAATTCGACCTATTACCAATATCTTCTTTTGTTCTGTGTGTCATATTATAGTCAATTGAATCGATTCCATTCTGAAACGAATCGAAATTTTGATAAGAAGCCGGTCAATGCTGCTTTAATTTAATATGTACTTGTTTTGAGTACCTACTTTTTTATCGGCGTTTATGGATTGATCACGAGCCGCAATATGGTTAGACTCCTTAAATGTGGTTTCGTATCATTTTATCCCTTTTTGTTATGTTATAACTATTGCAACCGTTGAAGTAACTATTGGGACTGATTATTGTCTCATGTCTCTTCAATTTATCCTAACAGAAAGGCAACTCGTATCAATCAATTCGAATTTATTGAGGAATTAACATGTATGACACGTAACTTCTGATCATGTTTGTAAAAAAGCAAAATATCTTGGCTCTTTCTCATGAGTCGATCTCGAAATAGATTGATTCGAAAAATTCCGGTAACCATCGATTCATCTGGTATATCACTATATGATTGATTTAAAAGTTTACTAGATCGAAAATTTATGATGTTCAAAAATTTATAAATCCAATGTCACATTCAGTAAAGATTTATGATACATGTATAGGGTGTACTCAATGTGTCAGAGCCTGCCCTACAGATGTATTAGAAATGATACCTTGGGACGGATGTAAAGCTAAGCAAATTGCTTCTGCTCCGCGAACGGAGGACTGTGTTGGTTGTAAGAGATGTGAATCCGCCTGTCCAACCGATTTCTTGAGTGTTCGAGTTTATTTATGGCATGAAACAACTCGCAGTATGGGTCTAGCTTATTAATAGTTCCAGAAAATCCCACTTGAATTTTCTTTTTTTTATCGACCCGTACTTAATATATTTTTATTTTTTAATAGTATAGGTACGGGTTTTTCTGGTCCAAGTGGATTTTGTCTTTAACATGAATTATTTTCTTTGGTCAACAAGAATTTTAGTTTTTCTGATATTTGTGGGTTTCTTCTTAATTTTCTTTGTCCTCTATAGAGGAAATAAGATAACGGACCCATATACTATATGTATATAGGTGTACAAACCGCTTTTAACACGACCTGCGCATTCTGTTATTATTACCAATTGGATTGGACGATTTATTAATCCACCTGGAAGAGGATTCTAAACGGATCTTTTTTTTATTCTAGACCACGAGAGTTATTTGTTTTTATTTCTATCTTTTAGCCCTAAATAGGTACGTACTGTACCCCGATTTCGTTTTCTCATTATCAATTGACATGTCAAAGCTTTTTCTAGCTAATTAAAGTTAGTTTTCATGAATAAAACAAAAATAAATGAATGATTTTTAAAGTTGTTTGTTGTGCAATGAAAAGAAAAATTCGTTTTGAACAATAGATGATAGATGTCTTTCACATCCCAACTATAATAATGAGTAACCTCTTCATTTTTGAATGGCAGTTCCAAAAAAACGCACTTCGATGTCAAAAAAGCGTATCCGTAAAAATTTTTGGACGAAGAAAGGGTACTGGGTAGCTTTAAACGCTTTTTCGCTAGCAAAATCTCTTTCTACTGGAAATTCAAAAAGTTTTTTGTGCGACAAGTAAATAATCAACTGTTGGAAGAATCGAAATCAGTCTGACTTGACAATTTGGCTCATTTTTTATTTATTAATGATTTCGATTTTCGAATGTTTTGAACTGATCAATATGAAAGGGAGCTCCCCTTCGTTGCTTTGGTTTTATATTATGTAGAAGAAGAATTTTTATGTATACTGAATCTAAAAAAA